CGTATAGAGATTCAAAAAAGAATCGATTTGATCCAAGTCATAATCTATATTGGATTCCCAAATTTATTAATAGAGGGCCGAACACGAGGAATCGAAGAATTACAGATAAATGTACAAAAGGAGTTTCATTCTGTGAACCGGAGACTCAACATTGCTATCACAAGAGTTGAAAAACCTTATGGACAACCTAATATTCTTGCAGAATATATAGCTTTACAATTAAAAAATAGAGTTTCATTTCGAAAGGCAATGAAAAAAGCTATTGAATTAACTGAACAAACGGATACAAAAGGAATTCAAGTGCAAATCGCAGGGCGTATCGACGGAAAAGAAATTGCACGTGTCGAATGGATCAGAGAGGGTAGGGTTCCTCTACAAACAATTCGCGCTAAAATTGATCATTGTTCCTATACAATTCGAACTATCTATGGAGTATTAGGCATAAAAATTTGGATATTTGTAGACGAGGAATAATGGACCCTCATTTGTCTTGCCATTCTGTCCAGTGATTTAACAAAAAAAAAATGAAAACAGTTTGTCATTTTTTTTCGTTAAATCAAACAAAAATGAGCAATTCTAATTCTATAAGGTTGAATAAAAATTTGATTGACCATTTAATATAATTGCTATGCTTAGTGTGTGACTCGTTAGTTTTTTTTTAGAGTTTATAGTTGGGATTCAAAAAAAAAAAATTGACCGACCCCCACTATGAACTTACTAACTATATAAACTAATAACCAACTTATTGCTTCGTATTGTCGAGATTCCAAGAAACAGTCACTATATGACTGGATCGATCATATAGTTGTAGCAACTGAAATTTTTTCATAAAAAAAAATAGAAATCTGATTATAGGTTGCGAAACAAAAATAAAGGGATGCGAATAAATGGAAGAATGATAGAAAGAGAGAACAAAAGTATCAATGATATATGATTCCAATATGTATGGTCTATGAATTATCTTACAAAAGGCAGTGTGATAAAGCATCAATACTGATATAAATAATATATAAATAATAAAGATAAAGAGCCTCGGGTTAATAGAAACTAAGGAGATTGACTCGAGAACGAATTTTGTCGGGGGCTCCATTGCAGAGTTTGGACCTAACCATTAACGAAGAGGCTATGGGAACGACAGAACCTGTGATTGCATAGGATTCTATTGAAAACGAATCCTAATGATTCATTGGGTGGGATGGCGGAACGAACCAAGAACAAATTGATTTATTCTAAAAGGTCATGGATTGACCCTACGAATGAAGCAGAAAAGAGTCAATATTCGCCCGCGAAACCTTTAGTTTTAGTTATTGAATTACAATATTTTGCGCGATTCGATAGGAAAAAAAAATAAGGATTCGTTATGTTATAAAATAAAAAGCATTCTATAAATATAAATATATATAAAATAAATATACATATAAATATACAAAAAAAATATACACGTCCGGTTGTATAGCTGATCTGGTATATACAGCTTACTCTTACTAAATACTATATATAACATATAACAATACTATATAACATAACAAATTAAATATCAATAAATCCCATTACATTACTAAGTGTATTGTGTATTATTTATTAAATACATGTGTATCTGTAGTAATATTAATGAATCGTTTCATTCGCGAGGAGCCGGATGAGAAGAAACTCTCATGTCCGGTTCTGCAGTAGAGATGGAATTAAATTAAGAAACAACCATCAACTATAACCCCAAAAGAACCAAATTTCGTAAACAACATAGAGGAAGAATGAAGGGAATATCTTGTCGAGGCAATCATATTAGTTTCGGCAGATACGCTCTTCAGGCACTTGAACCCGCTTGGATCACGGCTAGACAAATAGAAGCAGGACGAAGAGCAATGACACGATATGCGCGTCGTGGCGGAAAAATATGGGTACGTATATTTCCCGACAAACCTGTTACAGTAAGACCTGCGGAAACACGTATGGGTTCGGGGAAGGGAGCCCCCGAATATTGGGTATCTGTTATTAAACCGGGTCGAATACTTTATGAAATGGGCGGAGTATCAGAAACTGTAGCCAGAGCAGCTATTTCAATAGCTGCGTGCAAGATGCCTATACGAACTCAATTCGTTATTGCGGGATAGGGATGTAGAAATAAAAGGGGTATTGATGATGAAAAAATATAGGTTTATTTATTTCTGGACAGACAATATTTCTTTTTTTCCTTTATCCTTTGCAGTGAAATAACAGATTAAAATAAAAATGATATGATTCAACCTCAGACCCTTTTGAATGTAGCGGATAATAGCGGAGCTCGAAAATTGATGTGTATTCGAATCATAGGAGCTGGTAATCAACGATATGCTCATATTGGTGACGTTGTTGTTGCCGTAATCAAAGAAGCAGTACCAAATATGCCTCTAGAAAGATCAGAAGTAATTAGGGCTGTAATTGTACGTACATGTAAAGAACTCAAACGTGACAACGGTATGATAATACGATATGATGACAATGCCGCGGTTGTTATTGATCAAGAAGGAAATCCAAAAGGAACTCGAGTTTTTGGTGCGATCGCTCGGGAATTGAGACAGTTGAATTTTACTAAAATAGTTTCATTAGCTCCCGAGGTATTATAAATACTAGTAGATTAGACTATGATATAGTGATATAATGGGGTATCTGAAATAGGTCAATTAGTGGATTGTGTATCAAGCATATACTTTTAATTAATATTAATTAATATAATTATTTTAATAATTAAAAAAAAACATGTTGATTATATCAAAATTAGGGGGTACCAATAATTATAGTTCGTCATGGGTAAGGATACTATTGCCGATATAATAACTTCTATAAGAAATGCTGACATAGATAAAAAAGGAACGGTTCGAATAGCATCTACTAATATTACCGAAAACATTGTAAAAATACTTCTACGAGAAGGTTTTATTGAAAACGTTCGGAAACATCAGGAAAGTAACAAATATTTCTTGGTTTTAACCCTGCGACATAGAAGGACTAGAAAGGGAATATATAGAACCATTTTAAAACGTATCAGCCGACCCGGTCTACGAATCTATTCCAACTATCAACAAATTCCTAAGATTTTAGGTGGAATGGGGATTGTAATTCTTTCCACTTCTCGAGGTATAATGACAGATCGAGAAGCTCGACTAGAAAAAATTGGGGGAGAAATTTTGTGTTATATATGGTGATCCTCACCCCCTGTTATCCTAATTTTATCTCTAACTTCCCATCTATTTGTGAAATAGAAAATAACCCTTCCTCCATTAGTTGATACTTCAAGGGGGTTACCTAGAATAGAATGAAAGAACAAAAATTGATTCATGAAGGTTTAATTACTGAATCACTTCCCAACGGCATGTTCCGGGTCCGTTTAGATAATGAGGATCTAATTCTAGGTTATGTTTCAGGGAAGATACGGCGCAGTTTTATACGGATACTACCAGGAGATAGAGTAAAAATCGAAGTAAGTCGTTATGATTCAACCAGGGGACGTATAATTTATAGAATTCGCAACAAAGATTCGAACGATTAGGTGATTTTTTTAAACATTCCTTTCGTGGGGATACAATTTTAAGTTAATAAAAAATCAAGAAACTTATTTTTTCCAAGGAATAGATTCAGAATTAAGGTAAGGAATGAGAAATATGAAAATAAGGGCTTCTGTTCGTAAAATTTGTGAAAAATGTCGACTGATCCGTAGGCGCGGACGGATTATAGTGATTTGTTCCAATCCGAGACACAAACAGAGACAAGGGTAATCTTTCTAAAAAAGAACTTTTTAAAAGAAGGACCCGTGTAAAAAGAAAGAATCTGTTTTAACATGAAATGGATATCTCCGTATCTTTCTGTATATTTCTGACTCATATTTATGAGATGATAAAATATGACAAAACCTATACCAAGAATTGGTTCACGTAAGAATGGGCGTATTGGTTCACGTAAAAATGGACGTAGAATACCAAAAGGAGTTATTCATGTTCAAGCAAGTTTCAACAATACCATTGTAACTGTTACAGATGTACGAGGTCGGGTAGTTTCTTGGGCCTCCGCGGGTACTTCCGGATTCAAGGGCACAAGAAGAGGGACACCCTATGCTGCTCAAGCAGCAGCAGTCAATGCTATTCGCACAGTAGTTGATCAGGGTATGCAACGGGCAGAAGTTATGATAAAAGGCCCTGGTCTCGGAAGAGATGCAGCATTACGAGCCATTCGTAGAAGTGGTATACTATTAAGTTTCGTGCGCGATGTAACACCTATGCCACATAATGGATGTCGACCCCCTAAAAAAAGACGTGTGTAGAAATAAGAATTAAACAGATTTCAAGAGAAATAAATGATTCAATGATCTGATCAAATAATAATATTAGTATGGTTCGAGAGGAAGTAGCAGGGTCCACTCGAACACTACAGTGGAAGTGTGTTGAATCAAGAATAGACAGTAAGCGTCTTTATTATGGTCGTTTCATTCTGTCCCCGCTTATGAAAGGTCAAGCCGATACCATAGGTATTGCCATGCGAAGGGCTTTACTTGGAGAAATAGAGGGAACATGTATCACACGCGCAAAATCTGAGAAGGTACCACATGAATATTCCACAATAGTAGGTATTAAGGAATCAGTCCACGAAATTTTAATAAATTTGAAAGAAATTGTATTGAGAAGTACTCTATATGGAGTTAGAGACGCATCCATTTGCGTCAGGGGTCCTAGATACGTAACCGCTCAAGATATCATCTTACCACCTTCTGTGGAAATAGTTGACACGACACAGCATATAGCTAACCTGACGGAATCAATTGATTTGTGTATTGGATTACAAATCAAGAGAGATCGCGGATATCGTACGAAACCCACAAATAACTCTCAAGATGGAAGTTACCCTATAGATGCCGTATCCATGCCTGTTCGAAATGCAAATCATAGTATTCATTCTTATGGGAATGGGAATGAAAAACAAGAGATACTTTTTCTAGAAATATGGACGAATGGGAGTTTAACTCCTAAGGA